AATCATTGATACCGAAAATTTCTACAATAAATTAGGTAGGTCGCTAATATAGTTAGTTTCCTATCCAAGATTCTGCTATTTACTGAAATAATTTTACTGGAATATAGGAGGAATCCCCGGATGGGTCTAAATAGAACGAGGAAGTACAGTTTTAAGCGCCTTGCTTGCTTATGCCCAAACCAAACTAACAAATATTAGAATAAATATATTTGGATTAATATCTTTTTCAGTCATTCATTGAATGATAAATCACTACAAGTGACGGAGATACACGATTTAAATAACGGAAGATCCAATATTTTAAAATTGTATCTAGAATGACTGGAAAAGTGGAAACAAGGCCCGATATAATTTGATCATTATGAGTAAATCCAAAATCTTTGTAGACAGAACCCAGCATTAGTTCCCAACCGTGGGGTGAATGGAATCCGATACATAAATCCGTTAATAAAAGAATAGAAAAAGCTTTTATTGTGTCGCTTAAGTTATATAGGAATTCCTGAACCCACGAGTTAAGAATAACAAGTTCTTCATTACCTAGAATAGAATAACCAACTAGAATAACGAAACAGACTATATTTGTCGAGAAGTGTAAAATCGTATGGATCCGACCCTCGTTGTGCATCTTGATTAATTGGATCGTTTCTTTGTGGATTCCTATACTCAGTTTTTGTAGATATGTCTCCGGGTATTCTTTTATCATTTCATCCAACAAGATGAGTTCCTCTAATTCCATGAATTTTTCTATAATACTCTTTTCTTGAATATCATTCAAAAAGGTTTCGGATTGTGTAGTATTCCACCAATTAGTAACCCAAGATGCCAGACTTTTTTGAAATGAGAGAGAGATCCCCCAGGGCAAAAAGACTATAGATACAAGATATAGAAGGGGAGTGACTGCTTTCTTTTTTGCCATTTTTTTCGTCTGTGAATTTTTAATGAACCCGCCCCTTTCGTCGATTCCATATGATCTAAGATTTCTATTAAGCATGAGTTCTATTACAAGGTATTGAACCTAAGAATCTAGTCCCCGTTTGTTTGTTTTGCGATTCGTTGGTTAATTCTTGAATCTAGAAAGAAAAGAAAAAAAGTAAGAGCCCGCTTCAAGTGAAGAAATAATAACAATAAATAAATTTCGTTTTTGATGGCTGTTCCATACCATATACGTCTACTTTGGCTTGAATGAGCATTATGAGTAAACCCTCCGTTAATAAATAAGTTATGCTTTATGCTATAACTATCGAAAAGGGGAGAGGATTTTCCTTCTGATAATGATAAGAAAGGAAAGAAAACTTTTTATCATTTCAAAATACTTCAATTGGTACACGCAAGAAATAGGCCAATTCCGCAGCTTTTTGTTCAATTTCTCGCGGAGTCAAATTCTCGTCGGTACGAGTCAAAGGAACGGACCCCCGGCCCTTGATTTCCATATAAAGGACACGGCGGGCATAAATACCCTCTTTAACTTCTATTCTGATGGACTGAATTTCTTTCATAAGGAATCGGAGGAAGATGCGACGATTTTTTCCAGGAAATCCCCAACGAAAAATACGCACTATTCCCTCTTTTCGATCGAATCGATCATAACCACTACCCACATTCCACGAAATTGTGCACCACAAATAGGAACTAATAAAAAGACCCGCGATTCCATAGAAAGACATCACGATCCCCTGCGGAAAAAAAAGGATTTGCTGAGATGGAAATAAAGATATCAAATTTCTACCAAGATAACTGGAAATTCCAACCAACAAAAATCCTAATGAACCGAAAAAAAGGATAAAAGCCCAGCAGAAATTACTTGTTTTTCGAGATCCCGCTATAAGTTCTATCCATATATGTTCTGATCGCCAACTCATACTAGATCCAGGTGCTTTTTATTGAAATTGAGAGAATAACCCAAACGAATTTGACTTTACTCTTTTTTTTGTTTCCGAAGTAACTCTCATCAACTAGCACTATTCGGGCGTGAACCTTTCGGGATAATTCGTCAAATTGAATTGGTTCGATCTAAAATAAGAACATCCCCTTCTTAGACTCTCCTATGGAGATCTACATACATTTAGATATATGGACTTTCCGGTTCAGACATCGGCATCGGCGGATTCCAATCTATTTTTATCTTAAACTATACTAATATATATATATCGAATTAAAATTCATTTACCCGTAAATTTTCCACATGTATATTCGTAGGAAGTTTATACCATAAATATTTATTCGTGTTATGATCCAAGTCTAAGCCTTGAAAAAGAAATGGGTGAGGTTGGGGCCCATCAAATCTAAAAAATTTTGTTTTTTTGAACATGAAGAGATAAAGAAGCCATTGCAATTGCTGGAAATACTAGACCCACCAAAGGCACAAAAATAGAGGGTAAGTTAAGAGTTGTCATAGGATGGGTACCTCGATTAAATATTTGTACCTGTTATTATTAATAGTTTATTAAAGATATCTTATAATAATTATACTATAACTATAAGTAAGTATATAATAAGTGCAAGTAATGTAGAACGAAATGAAAAAGAAAAAGTTTCTTACAAATTTCCGAAAGATTCTCGTTAGAATCCGACTCCATTTTTACTAAAAATGGGAGTTGGCGGGAGATATATAAAAATGCAAGACGTCTCTTTCTATTTCGATCTATATTTGAATTCTATTTCTATTATCTATACATACGTAAAGGATAACATGAAATTCGTTTTATTTTACCTTGCTTAATTTCGTGAAAAGAAGAATCCAATCCGCTCTTTTATCTTACTGTCTGATTACTACTATTACTAATCAAGAACATGGTAAAAACAATTGGCAATTTTTGTTTGATTCTTTATTACAATTCGATCTTATGTCACCAAAGAAAACGCAAACCTCATTCTTCTGATTTTAACTTTGATTCTGATAATTAATTCACAATAGAATTTTAAAAACGCTACTTGATTGAATTTGTATTCAAAGTCAAAGGAAAGAAAGTGTGGAGCTGAAATAACTCACTCAGAACACCCTTTAAAGGATTACGTGGTACAATTGGGTCGAATAAGCCCTTATGGAATAAGTATTCAGCCGTTTGTGAACCCTCAGGTACTGTCTTATTCAATGTTTGTTCAATTACTCTTTTACCCGCAAATGCAATGTAAGCATTGGGTTCGGCAATAATGATATCCCCTAACATACCAAAACTAGCTGTCACCCCACCAGTAGTAGGAGATGTAAGGATGGATACATAAAATAGCCTTTTATTTAATTGATAATTATATAAGGCAGAGGATATTTTAGCCATTTGCATCAAGCTCAAACTTCCTTCTTGCATACGTGCTCCTCCAGAAGCACACACTAGAATAAGAGGTAGAACTTTATTTGTAGCATATTCGATCAAACGGGTTATTTTCTCGCCTACTACAGATCCCATACTACCCCCCATAAACTGAAAATCCATAACTCCAATTGCTATGGGAATACCATTTAGCTGACCTATACCTGTTTGAACAGCTTCAGTTAATCCCGTCTTTCTTTGATAAGAATCAATACGATCTTTATAAGGTTCCTCCTCCGAATGAAATTCAATGGGATCCAGAGAAACCATGTCTTCATCCAAAGGACCCCAAGTACCCGGATCAATCAAAAGTTCGATTCTATCTGAACTACTCATTTTCAAATGAGATCCACATTGCTCACAAATATTCATTTTTGACTTAAAAAATTTCTTATAATTTAATCCATAGCAATTTTCGCATTGGACCCATAAATGCCTGTACTTTTGAGTTACATCGAGATCATCCGAACTTTGAGTTAAATCACTATCCTTTGTATTAGTATTGTAATTTTTGCTTTCACTACTATTTCCACTTTCGCCATAAATGTAACTATCAATGTAATTGTCGCTACTATCAATACGGATTTGAGAACGAAGATAACTGTCAATGCAACTATTAATGTGATTATTCCAACTATATTTAGTATCATACATGCAATGATCAGAGTGGGGGTCGTCACTCTTGGATTCATTATTCAGATAACTATAAAACGAACTTTCTACTTCATCCAAAAACGAGGGATCATTGTCAATCTCAAAAATCTGATTTTCAATATCAAAATATATGGAATAACTGTCCCCGTTACTATCCCTAACTAAAAAGGTGTCATCAGAGATGAAATTCCTAGCGCCAAATAAATGATCAACATTACTGCCACTATCACTCGAATGAGGAATGTTTTTACCCGTATCAGTTATAACCTGGTCTTTACTTCTACTTCCACCGGTACTTTCAATAGGACCAAGACTGTCCATTGCTTGACTTAGTCCACACCTGAATTTGAACTCTTCATTAGACAACATTGAATTGAACCACCGTTTTTCCATAGAGCTTTTTTGCCCCCAATTTACATAAAAATAAAAGAGATGAATAGTCATTCGATAAAAATAAAAAAATCGTTTGAATATTTCATTTCTTATCAGAATAAGCATCTAAATCCAATCACTAGGATTATTAACTATAACTAAGAATGAGCGAGGATTGAAAGAAACGATTCCTTTTTGTGGGAATCCGGGCTCTCACTTCATTATATATTATATGATGGAACCTTTTTCGGTTAGAAATAGAAAAGGAGTTTCCCATGTCGTGTTAAATTTGTAAAAAAAAAAAGAACTATTTGTTCTTTTGCTTATGAAGAATTTTTTCGTAAAACTCGTCGAATAATAGATTTCTATTCCGACATAGACCGAAAAGGACAATATACAGGATGGGATGAGGTAGTAAGGGGTTGTGTGTGATACTTGGCTCTATTCGTGGGTCAAAACTACAGGATATAAAAAAATACTCCAATCCTGATCCATAGGATTAATTGTGGATCCACCACAACAATAGAAACTTTTGAGTTGCTTAGTCTTTTATTTTATTTATTTTGGATATATCTATACTTATATAGATATACCAAGTATAGATATACAAGATCTTAAATCCAAAATATATATATTATATAAAGTCCTTGTATTTTTCTTCGGCTC